AAGTTAATAGTATACCACTTCTGCGAATAGCGCGTAATGCCGCGTCTCTTCCGAGACCCGGTCCTTTTATCATGACTTCTGCTCGTTGCATACCTTGATCCACTACTGTACGAATAGCATTTCCTGCTGCGGTTTGAGCAGCAAAGGGCGTCCCCCTTCTTGTACCCTTGAATCCACAAGTACCGGCAGAGGACCAAGAAACCACTCTACCCCGTACATCTGTAACAGTCACAATAGTATTATTGAAACTTGCTTGAACATGAATAACCCCCTTTGGTATTCTCCGTGTATTCTTACGTGAACCAATACGTCCATTCTTACGTGAACCAATTCTCGGTATAGTTTTTGCCATTTTTTCATCTCATAAATATGAGTCAGAGATATATGGATATATCCATTTCGTGTCAAAAAGGACCCCTCCCTTTTTTTTTTTACTTTTACATCGGGTGTTTTAACAAGTCTGATTATCCTTGTCTTTGTTTATGTCTTGGGTTGGAACAAATTACTATAATTCGTCCCCGCCTACGGATTAGTCGACATTTTTCACAAATTTTACGAACAGAAGCTCTTATTTTCATATTTGGCATTCCTCATTTTAATTCTGAATCTATTTTTTGGAAGAAAATAGGTTTCTTGGAATTTTTTATCTCGAATCATCTTCTCACAAAAGGAATGTTGAAGTTGATAAAAACACCTAATCTTTCGAATCCTTATTGCGAAGTCGATAAATTATACGTCCTCTGGTTGAATCATAACGACTTACTTCAATTTTAACTCTATCGCCTGGTAGTATCCGTATAAAACTACGTCGGATCTTTCCCGAAACATAACCTAGAATCATATCTTGATTATCTAAGCGAATCCGGAACATACCGTTGGGAAGGGATTCAGTAATTAAACCTTCATGAATCCATTTTTGTTCTTTCATTCCAGGTAAAGCCTCCTTGAAGTATCAATTGATGGAGGAGGAACGATATTAGACAACCCGCCCCTTTTCTTTTTGTTTTCACAAATAAGAAGTTTCGGACCCAATTCGTATATTAGAAGGATTACCATATATAACACAAAACTTCTCCACCAATTCGTTCTAGTCGAGCCTCTCGGTCTGTCATTATACCTCGAGAAGTAGAAATAATTACAATTCCCATCCCACCTAAAATTCTAGGAATTCGTTGGTAGTTCGAATAGATTCGGAGACCAGGCCGGCTGATCCGTTTTAAATTTAAAAAATTTATATAAGACCTTTTCCTATTCCTTCTATGCCGTAGGGTTAAAACCAAAAAATATTTTTTGGTTTCTTTATGTTTTCTCACGTTTTCGATAAAACCTTCTCGTAAAAGTATTTTAACAATATTTTCAGTGATATTAGTATATGCTATTCGAACCACCCTTTTTCTATCCATATCCGCATTTCGTATAGAAGTTATTATGTCAGCAATAATATCCCTACCCATGGTGAATTAAATTTATTGGTGCTCCCCAATTTTGATATAATCAACATGTTTTTTTTACTTATTTGTTTATGAATTTAAATTAAAATTAAAGGCATATGCGTGAGACACAATCTACTAAAAATTCTGAATATATTTCTTAATCTCTTTCTTTCAAATACTTTACTATAACCAGTGGTATTATCTTATTTTAGAAGACCTTATAATACCTCCGGAGCTAATGAAACTATTTTAGTAAAATTTAACTGTCTCAATTCCCGGGCAATTGCACCAAAAATTCGAGTTCCTTTGGGGTTTCCTTCTTGGTCAATGACAACCGCAGCATTGTCATCATATCGTATTATCATACCGTTATCACGTTTGAGTTCTTTACAAGTACGTACAATTACAGCTCTGACCACCTCTGATCTTGCTAGGGGCATATTTGGCACTGCGTCTTTGATCACAGCAACAATAACGTCACCGATATGAGCATATCGACGATTGCTAGCTCCTATGATTCGAATACACATCAATTCTCGAGCCCCGCTGTTATCCGCTACATTCAAAAGGGTCTGGGGTTGAATCATATCATTTTTTTAGAATCTATTCTTTCAATGCAAAGCAAAGAGTGAAGAAAAAAAAAGAAATATTGTTTGTCCAAAGAAAGAAACCGGCACCTGTTATTGTTTTTTTATCCCCAAGACCTTTTTCTTTTGATTCTTTTTATCCCGAAATAATGAATTGAGTTCGTATAGGCATTTTGGACGATGCTATTGAAATCGCCCTTCTGGCTATATTTTCTGTTACTCCACCCATTTCATAAAGTATTCGACCTGGTTTAACAACAGCTACCCAATATTCAGGGGATCCTTTCCCCGAACCCATACGTGTTTCTGCGGGTCTTACTGTAACCGGTTTGTCTGGAAATATACGTACCCATATTTTTCCACCGCGTCGTGCATTTCGTGTCATTGCTCGTCGACCTGCTTCTATTTGTCTAGACGTGATCCAAGCAGGTTCAAGTGCCTGAAGAGCGTATTTACCGAAAGAAATATGATTACCTCGAT